CGCTAGGCTATAACAAAAAAAAAAATAAGGGATTCCTTGGAATTATCGCCTTCCATTTATTTGGGTTGGAAGATTTTTATTTCAGATGAGCCAAACCAATAGGATGAACCAAAGGAGTTCTGTATCATGAAGTTTGACTTTGTACCACGCATATTACTTAGACCGTTCTAGAAAGTTATGTAGGTAGGAATGAAGAAATCGAACCGGATTCTATTTATTTGTATCTGAACTTAATCTTGTCTATTTCAATTTCTCTAGATTCGACTTGTTAGTATCTCAACCAACTAATTTAACCTTTTGAACGCGTCTTTTGAATATATATGAAGTATTAACATTCTACGGCATGGACATAAAGATAAAAAAGATCAAATAGAATCGAATTCTTTTAGATAAATAGATAAAGTATCTAAAAGAATTCTACCCATCTATAAAAAAAAAATAGATGGGATATATCTCGGCGAGATGGAAAAAAGTATGTGTTATGATCCAAATTAACACTGAATAGGGATGTCGATTCATATCAATTAATTTATTCAAGAGAGACTCATCCAAATTAATCATATACCAGGAACCAGATTTGAACTGGTGACACGAGGATTTTCAGTCCTCTGCTCTACCAGCTGAGCTATCCCGGCTAAGTCCGAATGTAGCATCCTCATTTTATTAGAGGGCGGGGGTCTATGTCAATTAAAAGGGCGAAAGAAGATTCAAAAGTTTGATCTAGGTACTGGAATTTCTTGGATCTTAAAAAAGACGACTTTTGAAGTTTCAGTATGAGTAATGATATGGATTGTAAATCATTCAAATGGGGATTTCTTGCTCAAAGATGTATATCTTAGATATAAGATATAATAAGACATTTCCGCCCGGATCTATTTCAAAACGAGTGTATAAGGACACTCACGCAAGGAAAGGGGGGATAGAATGGATAAATAGTTGGGGGGCAAATAGGCTTTTTGGGGATAGAGGGACTTGAACCCTCACGATTTTTTAAGTCGACGGATTTTCCTCTTACTAAAAATTTCATTGTTGCCAGCATTGACATGTAGAACGGGACTCTATCTTTATTCTCGTCCGATTAATCCGGTTCTTGAAAAGAGGATCTACAGACTATGGAGTGAATCTTTTGATCAATGAATATTCGATTCCACATTGAAGAAAGAATCGAATCACACCAATTCTTCCGTTTTTTATAGAAAAAATATAGACTCATTTGGGTCGGCATTAATCATTTGATTTTGATATAGTATTCAATACGTATGTATATCTTTCATCCTTTCTGAATTTTCGATGGAAAGAGTTCTCTACCAACTACCAACGCGGCCAACTCCATTTGTTAGAACAGCTTCCGTCGAGTCTCTGCACCTATCCTTGTTTTCTGAACCTTTGTTTGTGGAAAATAGGATTTGGCTCAGGATTGCCCTTTTTCTTAATTCCGGGGTTTCTCTGAATTTGAAAGTCATCACTTAGTAGGTTTCCTTACTAAGGCTCAATCCAATTAAGTCCGTAGCGTCTACCCATTTCGCCATATCCCCTTCCTTTTGTGTTAAGATTAGAATTTCATTGCATTATGATGTCGGGCCCTTTTTCTTTCATTTATACTGGAACCTTTGAATTCATTAGATACCTATTCTTATTTCGAAGAAGCATTTTTACTCTTTTATTTCTTACCTGTCTTCTCCTATCTTGTATAGGAGACCCTTTTTGGTCCAATCAAATTGGATTTTAGCATTTCTGGATTCGTAATTCAATATAGATTAACAGATATCCTATATATATATATATACCTGTCGCCCTTCTCATGCAATTTTGAATACTTGAACGGTCTTTTTTTTTGTCTTAATTTCCGCCTTTACTACTTTATGAATTTTATGAATGGAATGAACGTGGAGGAATGTCTCATCAGTTCCAACTAATCATTCCTAATGATATGGAATCAAATAATATAGAAAATATAGAAGTGTAATAAACGAATTTCAAATGTCATTTGAATTCAAATTTAAAAATGACAAATTTAAATAATTTAACTATCTAACTAACTAACTAGAATCAAAATATTGACTATCGAGTCTACCAAGATATAGAATTTACTAAAAAAATATCGAATTGAATAATATTCGAATTGTAAATTCGATTAGTGATTAGTGATAAAAAATACAAATTCTATATCGCTTATATTAATCGTTATGTTCTATAATATTAATATTCAATATTTATTTGAAATTGTATATTCTATTGTTTTCTATTCATATCGAGTCTGAATAGATAAGACATAATAGTGAATACCTAAGATTCCAATATTTTATTGAATTACTATGCACATAAAATTGAGCACATAAAATTGATGTTATGTGAGCCCGCTTAGCTCAGAGGTTAGAGCATCGCATTTGTAATGCGATGGTCATCGGTTCGATTCCGATAGCCGGCTTTTTCCTATTTATTCCAATTTTGACATAATTGAGAATGTCTTTTTGAAATCAAAGAATATTCAATATTTTTA